CGACTTCAAAATCTTGGAAAATACGGACGAAGAAACAAAAAAAGAACATAAAAAAGAAACGGATAAAAAAGAAGAGAACAGACGACAAGAGCAAATCCGGGCAGATATAGCTGAAGCATGGAATAGTATTCCAATTGCAAGAAAAACAAGAAGTTTGATGCTAATAACTCAATCGAATTTGAGAAAATATATTCTATTGCCTTCATTGATAATAGCAAAAAATATTGGACGTATGGTTTTATTGCAAATTCCTGAATGGTTTGAGGATCTACAGGAATGGAATAGAGAACTACATATTATATGTACATATAATGGTATTCAATTATCGGAAACTGAATTTCCGAAAAATTGGTTAAGAGAGGGTATGCAAATAAAAATCCTATTTCCTTTCTGCCTGAAACCTTGGCACAGATCTAAACTACGGCCCTCTCGTAGAAATCTAATGCAAAACAAAAAAGAAAGAAATGATTTTTGTTTTTTAACAGTTTGGGGGCTGGAAACGGACCTTCCTTTTGGTTCTCCTCGACAACGATCTTCCTTTTTTAAACCTATTTTTAAGGAATTGGAAACAAAGATTGGAAAATCGAAAAATACCTATTTCTTAGTTCGAAAAACTTTAAGGGTAAAGATTAAATTAGTTTCAAAACAAATAAAAAATTGGGTTATACAAAATTCATTTTTTATAAAAAGAAAAAAAAAAATAAGAGTATTTTCAAAATTAAACCCAATCTTATTCTTTAGCGCAAGTAAGGTCTATAAATCGAATCAAACAAAAAACAACAAAGATTCTACAAACATCAATGAGATAATTCCTGAATCATTGATTAAGCAAATTCAATCTTCAAACCGGGCACTGACAGAAAAAAAAAAGAAGGATATAACTGCTAGGGCAATCACAATCCGGAATCAAATAGAAAGAATGACAAAAGATAAAAAAAAAAACACAAGAATATATATTAGTGCTAACAAAAGAATTTATAAAGATAAAGGGTTGGAATTTTCAAATTTTTTTTTGGAAAGAATATACATAAATCCTATTTTGTATATCATTAATCTTTCCAAACCCATTAGACAACTTTTTCTCGACTCAATAAACAAATTTATCAATAAATTCATAAATATTAATGAAAGAGATGAAGAAAGAATTAATAAAAAAAACGAAAATAAAATTCACTTTATTTCAATTATTTCAACTATACAAAAGTCAATTAATACTATTAGGAATCAAATAAATTCACAAAAATGTTGCTACTTATCCTACTTGTCGCAAGCATATGTATTTTACAACTTATCACAAACTCAAGGTATTAATTTGGATAAATTAAGATATGTTTTTAAATATCACGATTACGGAATTCCTTTTTTTGTTAAGACTGAAATCAAAATAAAGAATTCCTTTGAAGGGATAATTCACTTGGAATTAAATCATAATAAATGCTTCAATCATGGAACAAATCACTGGAAAACCTGGGTAAAGAAATTAAAACGACATCATCAATATAATTTATCTAAGATTCGATGGTCTAGATTACTACCCAAAGGGTTGAGAAATAAAATTTCTCAACACCCTATGGCTCAAAATTGCAAAAAGGGTTCGTATGAAAAAGATGTATTAATCTTGTTCAAAAAAGAAAATCCTGTTGAAGCCTATTTCGTACAGAATAAAAAAGATAATTTAAAAAAAAACTCTCGATATGATCTTTTATCATATCAATCTAGTAATTCTGAAAATAAAAATCAAAGGGACTTATCTATTTATGGATCAGCTTTTGAAACACAAGTAAATAGAAAACAAGATAGTTATTCCAACTCAAACACGCATAAATACAACTTTTTTGATATACGGGGAAGGAGTCCTATTACTAATTATATAGGAAAGAGCAATAGAAAATCTATGAAAAAAACCCCCGATAGAAAATATTTTAATTGGAAAACTCTCTATTTTGATCTTAGACAAAAGATCACTATTGAATACTGGATCAAGATCGATACTAAGAGCAATCAAAATACTAAGATTAAGACTAACAATTATCAAATAACTGATAAAATTGTTAAAAAAACCCTTTTTTATCTTGCGCTTCCGAAAAAACTTAAAATCAAGGTATCAAACCCCCCAAAAACCCTTTTAGTTTTAGATTGGACGGGAATGAATGAGGAAATACGAAAGTGTCCCATCTCAACCCTAAACTTTTGGCTCTTCCCAGAATTTTTAATACTTTCTAATCTATATAAAATGAAACCTTGGGTTATACCAAGTAAAGGGCTTCTTTTACGAAGGAATCTAAATAAAAATGTTTATCGGGAAAATAAAAACATCATTGAGAACAAAAAAGTTGAATGGCTTATACCGCCTAAAAAAAAAAATCTAACAAACCGAAGAGATCTTAGATCAGATGTACAAAAACGGGTGAATCTTGAATCCCACTCCTTAACAAATCATCAAAAAGATATTGAAGAAGATTATGTAGGATCAAAGGTAACGAGGAGTAAAAAAAAAAAACAATACAAAAGCAAGGCAGAAGCAGAATTCAATTTATTGCTGAAACGTTATTTACTTTTTCAATTGAGATGGGACGATGCTTTGAATCAACGAATGATCAATAATATCAAAATATATTGTCTACTGCTTAGACTCTTAAATCCAAGAAAAGTTGTTATATCTTCGATTCAGCGAAGAGAAATGACCTTGGATACACTACTAATTCAGAATAGTTTAAATGTTGTAGAATTGATAAAAAAAGGGATATTAGTTATCGAACCCGCCCGCCTGTCTGTAAAAAATGATAGCCAATTTATTCTGTATCAAACTTTATGTATTTCATTGGTTCATAAGAGTAAATACAAAAATAATCAAGGATACCCAGAACAAGCAGATATTGATAAGAATTTTTTTGATTTACTTGCTCCTGAAACTATTTTACCTCATAAATATCGTAGAGAGTTTAGAATGAAAATAAGTTTCAATTCCAAAAATACGAATAAAAATCTAGGATTTTGCACCGCGAACAACTGTAGTCAATTTGTTGACAAACATAAGCATAAAGAGAAGAATGAATTAATTAAAGTCCAATTTTTGACTTGCTCTAATTATCGATTAGAGGATTTAGCTTGTATGAATCGTTATTGGTTTGATACAAATAATGGCAGTCGTTTCAGTATGTTAAGGATATATATGTATTCCGAGGTGAAACATTGTTGGTAGCACCCTTTTCCTATATATATATTATCCTATCCCTATTCGATAAAGAACTTCAAGTTGTTGTATATACCACAGTAAAATTACTAACATTATTCTTATTCATCAGTCAAATCCGTATCGTTAAAAAAATGGGAAGAGGGAAAATCTTGTATGATCAAAAATGTATTGATTTCGATTAGCTCAAAAGAAGAAAACAGAGGGTCTGTTGAATTTCAAATATTAAGTTTTACCAATAAGATACGGAGGCTTACTTCACATTTAGAATTGCACAAAAAAGATTATTTATCTCAGAGAGGATTGCGAAAAATTTTAGGAAAACGTCAACGGCTGTTGGCTTATTTGTCAAAAAAAAATAGAGTACATTATAAAGAATTAATTGGTCAATTAAGTATTCGAGAGACAAAAATTCGTTAATTGAAAAATTCATGTTGTTTTAAGCGCTTATTTTTTTATTCTTTAATTCGAATTTTTTATTTAAAATTTTTATTAATTTCTTTTGACTTTCAGCAATTCATGGAAGAATGGATCAATAAAAAACTTATGATTGGGCCAGATATAAGAAAAGACCTTATGATAGTAAATATGGGGCCTCACCACCCATCAATGCATGGTGTTCTTCGGCTCATCATTACTCTAGATGGCGAAAATGTTGTTGACTGTGAACCAATATTGGGTTATTTACATAGAGGGATGGAGAAAATTGCGGAAAATCGAACAATTTTACAATATTTACCTTATGTAACCCGCTGGGATTATTTAGCGACTATGTTCACAGAAGCAATAACGGTAAACGGTCCCGAACAGTTAGGAAATATTCAAGTACCCAAAAGAGCTAGTTATATCCGAGTGATTATGTTGGAGTTGAGTCGTCTAGCTTCACATTTGTTATGGCTCGGGCCCTTTATGGCAGATATTGGCGCACAAACCCCTTTCTTCTATATTTTTCGAGAAAGAGAATTGATTTATGATCTATTCGAGGCTGCTACAGGTATGCGAATGATGCATAATTATTTTCGTATCGGAGGAGTAGCTGCTGATTTACCTTATGGCTGGATAGATAAATGTTTGGATTTTTGTGAGTTTTTTTTAACAGGGATTAATGAGTATAAAAGACTTATTACGCGTAATCCCATTTTTTTAGAACGAGTTGAGGGTGTAGGTATTATTGGTGGAAAAGAAGCACTAAATTGGGGTTTATCGGGACCAATGTTACGAGCTTCCGGAATCCAATGGGATCTTCGTAAAGTTGATCGTTATGAATGTTACGACGAATTGGATTGGGAGGTTCAATGGCAAAAAGAAGGGGATTCATTAGCTCGTTATTTAGTACGAATCGGTGAAATGACAGAATCCGTAAAAATTATACAACAGGTTCTGGAAGCACTTCCAGGGGGACCCTATGAGAATTTAGAAATCCGACGTTTTGATAGAGTAAAAGATAGCGACTGGAATGATTTTGAATATCGATTTATTAGTAAAAAACCCTCTCCAGCCTTTGAATTGTCGAAACAAGAACTTTATGTGAGAGTCGAAGCCCCAAAAGGAGAATTGGGAATTTTTCTAATAGGAGATCGGAGTGTTTTTCCTTGGAGATGGAAAATACGCCCGCCGGGTTTTATCAATTTGCAAATCCTCCCTCAGTTAGTTAAAAGAATGAAATTGGCTGATATTATGACGATACTAGGGAGCATAGATATCATTATGGGAGAAATTGATCGTTAAAATGATAATGGATACAACAGAAATAAAAGCTATCAACTCTTTTTATAGATTTGACTTCTTACTCAATTTTAAAGGGGTATATAGAATCATATGGCCGCTTGTCCCTATTTTTACTCTTGTATTAGGAATCATAATAGGTGTACTCGTAATTGTTTGGTTAGAAAGAGAAATATCCGCAAGTATACAACAACGTATTGGACCTGAATACGCGGGCCCCTTAGGAATTCTTCAAGCTCTAGCAGATGGTACAAAACTGCTTTTCAAAGAGAACCTTCTTCCATCTAGAGGGGATACTCACTTATTCAGTATCGGACCATCCATCGCAGTTGTAGCAGTTTTACTAAGTTATTCAGTAATTCCTTTTGGCTACCACCTTATTCTAGCCGATCTTAGTATTGGTGTTTTTCTATGGATCGCTATTTCAAGCATTGCTCCCATTGGACTTCTTATGTCGGGATATGGATCAAATAATAAATATTCCCTTTTGGGTGGTCTACGAGCCGCTGCTCAATCGATTAGTTATGAAATACCATTAACTTTGTGTGTACTATCAATATCTCTACGTGTGATTCGGTGAAATCCTTTATTTCACCTACCCTTTCTTTTGAATTCTAAGAAGAAAGTCAAGTTAAATAGGTTGATTATATATTTTAATTTTTCTTTGATCTTTTGGGTTGATGAATAAAAGTTAATAGTTATATGGGTGAAATAAAACGGTTTTTTATTTTGCAGTAAATAAAGGATTGATTCTCATTTCCTATGTACAAGGATTAAGTAAAAGGAAACATAAGTAGTAGAGACTGTTTACCCCAAGACCTTACCCCAAGATTGGTTGTTTATTCATCACTTCTTGGAGCGGGTTTAAAAGATCGATTTTTTTTATCTATTAGCCTAGGTATATTAAAAAAAATAAATTCAGGTTGAAAAAAATTGAGTGGATGGTTAGGAAGACTAAGATACACAAAGGATTAGTAATAAGGATTTTCTAAGTTATCCGCGAGAACATTTGTATACATAAAAGGAATTTGAATTGGGGCTTTTAGTTGGTAGAAATGATCAAGAAGTACTATCCATGATTCCGATTCAGAGTATGCTCCTATCCGTCGATTAAAAAAATAACTATTACGAACGAAGTAATCTTTTACTTTTTGTAAAATCCCTTTATACAATATATGAGAAAAAGATAAGATCAATTCCGAAGCATTTATTAATTAATTTAATATTTAATAATAAAAAAATATAGCAAACAGAATTCCCTTGATTTAATTCGGGACCTTGGGGGAAGTTTTAACTCTATCCTACAAAATATAAAAATCAATAATAATGAAATGTCCTTATATTTAGCCGCGATCTTTGAGGAGCCGTATGAGGTGAAAATCTCATGTACGGTTTTGGAATAGCGATGAAAACAGTGTAATTCTGATCGACTATAATTATCTAACAGTTCAAGTACAGTTGATATAGTTGAAGCACAGTCAAAATATGGTTTTTGGGGGTGGAATCTGTGGCGTCAACCTATAGGATTTATCATTTTTTTGATTTCTGCTCTAGCCGAGTGTGAGAGATTACCTTTTGATTTACCAGAAGCAGAAGAAGAGTTAGTAGCCGGTTATCAAACCGAATATTCCGGCATCAAATTTGGTTTATTTTACCTTGCTTCTTATCTGAATCTACTAGTTTCTTCATTATTTGTAACAATTATTTACTTTGGGGGTTGGAATCTTTGGATTCCCTATCTATTTGTTCCTGACATTAATAAACCGGGGAAAGTCTTTGGAACAATAATCAGTATCTTTATTACATTAGGTAAAACTTACTTGTTCTTGTTCATTTCTATTGCCACAAGATGGACTTTACCAAGGCTCAGAATGGACCAACTATTAAATCTTGGTTGGAAATTTCTTTTACCTATCTCTCTAGGTAATTTATTATTAACAACCTCGTTTCACCTTCTTTCGCTCTAAGGTATTAGAGTAGTTTCTATTCATGACTTCTCTGAAACAAGAGAAAGAAGCAAGTTTTTTTAATTTATACATATTCACGATATGTTCCCTATGTTAACTGAGTTGATGAATTATGGTCAACAAACAATACGAGCGGCTCGGTACGTAGGTCAAGGTTTCACAATTACTCTGTCTCATGTGAATCGTTTACCGATAACTATTCAATACCCTTATGAAAAACTGATCACATCAGAACGTTTCCGGGGCCGCATCCATTTTGAATTTGATAAATGCATCGCTTGTGAAGTATGTGTTCGTGTATGTCCTATCGATCTACCCGTTGTAGATTGGAAATTGGAAAGTGATATTCGAAAGAAACGGTTGTTTAATTACAGTATTGATTTTGGAATCTGCATATTTTGTGGAAATTGTGTCGAGTATTGTCCGACAAATTGTTTATCAATGACTGAAGAATATGAACTTTCGACTTATGATCGTCATGAATTGAATCATAATCAAATTGCTTTAGGTCGGTTACCGACATCAGTAATTAACGATTACACAATTCGAACAATTTCGAATTAGCCTCAAATAAAAAACGTATAAACCCTCTGAAAAAATAAGAAAATAATAAGGTTTTGTTTGATCAATCAAGATATTGGTTTAAATCTTCATTAAAAATGATTTTCAAATATACATTTTAAATTCTGGGGGTCTAATTATCTAATTAAAATGCTCCAAGAACACTATCTACATCAAGTCACACCCATTCAACTTCCATTTAGTTTTAATTAAGTTTAATTAAGTTAAGAAGTATCATAAACATAAAAGAAGTGGAGTCTCTTCTTTTTTCTGATCAGGTCAATAAAGTCATGAAATACTTTTATTTCTATCTTTTTAAATTAAATGGATTTACCTGAACCAATACCAGATTTTTTTTTAGTCTTTATGGGATCAAGTCTGATCTTAGGGGGTTTAGGGGTCGTATTACTTCCCAATCCAATTTTTTCTGCTTTTTCGTTGGGATTAGTTCTGGTTTGTATATCCTTAGTCTATATTCTACTGAGTTCTTACTTTGTAGCTGCTGCGCAGCTACTGATTTACGTAGGGGCTATAAATATTTTAATCATTTTTGCTGTGATGTTCATGAATGGTTCAGAATATTCCAATTCTTTTAATCCTTGGACAGTTGGGGATGGAATTACTTTGATGGTTTCGACAAGTCTTTTTATTTCGCTAATTACTACTATTCCAGATACGTCATGGTATGGAATTTTTTGGCCTACAAGATCAAACCAGATTGTGGAGCAAGATTTGATAATTAATAGTCAACAAATTGGAATTCATTTATCAAGAGATTTTTTTCTTCCATTTGAACTTATTTCAATAATTCTTTTAGTTGCTTTAATAGGCGCAATTGCTGTAGCTCGTCAATAACAATACTAAAATCATCAATGAAAAAATTTCATATTTGTTATATGTCATTCAATCGAATCGGTTGAATTCTTATTTCGATTAAAAATTATCAGATTTAGAAGGAGTTGTTTAACAATGCTAGAACATGTACTTGTTTTGAGTGCCTATTTATTTTGTATAGGCATCTATGGGTTGATCGCAAGTCGAAATCTGGTTAGGGCCCTTATGTGTCTTGAACTTATACTGAATGCAGTTAATATGAATTTTGTAACATTTTCTGATTTTTTTGATAATCGTCAATTAAAAGGAGAAATCTTATCAATTTTTGTTATAGCTATTGCAGCCGCTGAAGCAGCTATTGGACCGGCTATTGTTTCAGCAATTTATCGTAATCGAAAATCAACTCGTATTAATGAATCCAATTTATTGAGTAAATAGTATTTATTATATAAATTTGAATATTTGGAATATTCAATATTATATTAATAAATAAAAAATAAATAAAGAAATTAAAATTCGTATAGTTGCTACATTAAGGTATGATCTTGGTTAAAAAAATAGACTAAATCAAAGTATTTTGGCCTTGTCTACTAAAGCAATCCAGAAATGGATTGATTAGAAAAATTCTAATAACTTGTTGATTCGTCTGGTATCTAAATATATGGTTTGTTTCTAAGCTTACCAGATCGAAATCTTATAACGTTCAAAAATGTATAGATCCAATGTCACATTCAGTAAAGATTTATGATACATGTATAGGATGTACTCAATGTGTCCGAGCTTGCCCAACTGATGTATTAGAAATGATACCTTGGGACGGATGTAAAGCAAAACAAATCGCTTCTGCTCCAAGAACAGAAGACTGCGTTGGTTGTAAAAGATGTGAATCTGCCTGTCCAACGGATTTCTTGAGTGTTCGAGTTTATTTATGGCATGAAACAACTCGCAGTATGGGGCTAACTTATTAATACGCTCTAGAAAACTAGACTTGAACCCATAACCCATTTTATTTTATTTTTTACCGACAAAATTTGTGCTCATAAGAATATTATGAGCACGGGTTTTCTGGTCCAAGTATATCTTGTCTTTGCCATGAATTTTTTTCCTTGGTTAACGCTAATTGTAGTTTTTCCAATATCTGCGGGTTCCTTAATTTTATTTTTTCCACATAAGGGAAATAGGATCATTCGTTGGTATACTATTTGTATATGCATCTTAGAATTCCTTTTAATAGCCTATACATTTTGTTATCATTTCCAACCAGATGACCCATTAGTACAATTAGTGGAGGATTATAAATGGGTCCGTTTTTTTGATTTCCATTGGAGATTAGGAATAGATGGACTTTCTATAGGACCCATTTTACTAACAGGATTCATCACCACTTTAGCTACTTTATCGGCTTGGCCGGTTACTAGAGATTCTCGATTATTTCATTTCCTGATGTTAGCAATGTACAGCGGGCAAATAGGATCATTTTCTTCTCGAGACCTTTTACTTTTTTTCATCATGTGGGAGTTAGAATTAATTCCGGTTTATCTACTTCTATCCATGTGGGGAGGAAAGAAACGTCTGTATTCGGCTACAAAATTTATTTTATACACGTCTGGAGGCTCCGTTTTTCTATTAATGGGAGTTCTGTGTATCGGTTTATATGGTTCTAATGAGCCAACATTAAATTTTGAAACATTAGCTAATCAGTCGTATCCTGGGGTCTTAGAAATACTATTCTATATTGGTTTTTTTATTGCTTTTGCTGTCAAATCACCGATTATACCTTTACATACATGGTTACCAGATACCCACGGAGAAGCACATTATAGTACTTGTATGCTCCTAGCTGGAATCTTATTAAAAATGGGAGCGTATGGGTTGATTCGTATCAATATGGAATTATTCTCTCACGCTCATTATCTATTTTCCCCTTGGTTAGTAATAGTGGGCACAATCCAAATAATCTATGCGGCTTCAACATCTCTTAGCCAACGGAATTTAAAAAAAAGAGTAGCGTATTCGTCTATATCTCATATGGGCTTTATAATTATAGGAATCGGTTCGATAAGTGATACAGGGCTTAATGGAGCTCTTTTACAAATAATATCTCATGGATTTATTGGTGCTGCACTCTTTTTCTTGTCGGGGACGACTTACGATAGAATACGTCTTGTTTATCTTGACGAAATGGGAGCAATAGCTATCCCAATGCCAAGAGTATTCACGATGTTCAGTAGCTTTTCGATGGCTTCGCTTGCATTACCGGGTATGAGTGGCTTTGTTGCTGAATTGGTAGTTTTTTTTGGAATAATTACCAGCCAAAAATATTTTTTGCTGCCAAAAATGCTAATTACTTTTCTAATGGCAATTGGAATCATATTAACTCCTATTTATTCATTATCTCTCTCACGACAGATGTTCTACGGATATAAGCTTTTTAATGCTCAAAACTCTTATTTTTTTGATTCGGGACCACGAGAGTTATTTCTTTCAATTTCTCTCTTTTTACCCGTCCTAAGTATTGGTATGTACCCGGATTTCATTTTTTCACTGTCGGTTGACAGGGTAGAAATTGTTATATCTAATTATTTTCTAAACAATTTTCATAACTAAACTTAAAAAGACTATGATTTTCAAATCATTTAGAAGTTTTTTTTAAGTAAAGAAAATTGAAAACCACATGGATACAAACCATATGAATCAATACAATATTGTATTGATTCATATGGTTCGTGTTGGTTCACACAAAAATTTTATATGCAACATACTCTGTTGTAGTCGTAAGATATGTTCGTGAATTTAATTATATGTTAAAGTAAAGGAACCATAACTATGCAACCCTACTCCAAATAGATTGACCCCAAAATAGCATATCCAAATTATAAGAAAGCCCATAGACGCTACAATTGCCGAATTTTCTCCTTGCAAGTTTTGATTTGTTCGAGTATGTAAATAAATCGCGAATATGATCCAAGTAATAAATGCCCACGTTTCTTTTGGGTCCCAATTCCAATATGACCCCCATGCTTCATTAGCCCATACTGCTCCTGAGAGAATACCTATGGTTAAAAACAGAAACCCTAAACGAATAACCCGATAACTCCAATAATCCAATTCTTGAATCAATTGTGATCTGTAATAATTCTTGGCGAAAAAAAAAGAATTTTTTTGTATTTTTAAAAGATTATTTCCTTCGCCGATGTATTCAATTTTACCAAAGGTAAATGGATCGTGTAATAAAAAATGACTTTGACAAAAACGACAGAAAATTTTTATGCTTTTTCGAAATGTAATCACTAAAAGTGCTGCTGATAATAATGATCCACATAAAAGGGACGCATAACCCAATAGCATCATCGTTACGTGCATTGTTAACCATTCAGATTGAAGAGCAGGTACTAATATTGAAGATTGGTGTCTTTCAGTTAAAAGCCCTGACATCGAAAAGCTTTGAGTAAAAACAGCACTTGAACTCGTTATTATGCTTAATAAATTGTTCTTTTTTTTGAAATAGAGAATTATATGAATAAGGGAAAAACTCCATGATAGGAAGATTAGTGATTCATAAAAATCACTTAGTGGAAAATGACCCGAATAAATCCAACGCGTAACTAAAAATCCTGTTATACAGAAAAAACTAATTAGCAGGCCCTTTTCGGACAAATGAGATAATTGTACCACTTCATCTACAAAAAAAAAGGTTGTCAAACGAATTAGAATTACGATTGAAAGAATTGAAAAGGAAATATGTGTTAATATATGTTCTAAGGTTGAAAATATCATACAAAATCTTAAAAAATGTGTTGCTTAAATGCAACTCAAGAGTTGAATTAATTATAGAATCTATTTATTATTTTTAAAAGTGAAAAAGTGACATGCCGCTACTCGGACTCGAACCGAGATGCTCTAGCACTGCTTCCTAAGAGCAGCGTGTCTACCAATTTCACCATAGCGGCTTGTGTTCGACTTATAATTATAATAGCTAATGAATAAACAATCGTCGATAATTTAGCAGTCCATTAAGATTAAGAGTAATTTTTTTAGTTTCTTTTAGGGATTTAAATAGGGATTTAAATGCTCGTTAGTTTAGGGACTTAGGGGTTTTCGTGGGTTTCCGGCTACTCGAGAATTTTATTGTAACTAGATAATTCGAACCTAAAATCTCAAGTAAGAGTCAATCAAGGGATATAACTAAAAAATGGTTTTGTTTTACTTTTTCAATTTTAATGAACCTTTTCTCTTTTTTTTTATTTCAGGAAAGAAATGAAACAATTTTTTTTAGGTTATCAATGAAGAAAAAACAGGAAAAGAAGACATCCAAACTATATACATTGTTCTTATTAAAAGCTCTTACTAAATACTAAAATTTTGATTTAATTGAGTTGATGGTAGGGGATATATAAGTAATTTAAGTAATTTCTATATTAATTCCTACAAATCAAAAATAATCAAGTTATTTGAAAGTATTTCAAACTGTTGGTTAATTCACTTAACTAAATATCTTAAGACCCCTATCGAAAACGTCTATAGTCTATAGATAAAAAAATTCACGCAAAAAAATCTTTTATTGTGCTCATTCGTTTGTTAGCAACAGATACCTTTTTTTGATAAAAAAGTATTTCTATTTACTAAATTCAGTAAAAGTTAAAGGGGGTTCGTTCTTTTTTTACTGAATTTAGTAAATAATCTAAAAGTCTAAAAGTAACGACTAGAAAATAAAAGATAAAAGAGTAAGCTGAGTTTTATTAGTGAGTTGAATCAATAAAGAATAAATGAGTCAATTTTTGAATGCATTCAGACGATTGCAACTTTATTACTTATTTATTTTTTGTTTGCTGCACAAAAAAACTTTTTGAATTTCCAGTCAAAAGAGATTTACCTAATGAAAAAGCTTTTAAAGCGGCCCAATATCCCTTTCTTTTCCAAATATTTTTACGAATACGCTTTTTTGATGTAGAAATACGCTTTTTTGGAACTGCCATTTAAGAAGAATTCCTTATTGTTCTAGTTGGATGTGAAAGACATGTATTGTTCAAAAGAAGTTCTTCCTTCCTATTATATTCATATATTCATTCGATTTATTTGCTAATTAATATTATCTTCAAAAAAAAAAAGAAATATAATAAATATATAAGATCTGGTGAATCATAAACAATAAAAATCAATTATGAAACTAAGAATTAAAAAAAACTTTTTATGCAACAGACATATCAATATGGGTGGATTATACCTTTGATTCCACTTCCAGTTCCAATATTCCTAGGGTTAGGTCTTCTTCTTTTTCCAACAACAACAATCAGACTTCGTCGTATGTGGTCTTTTCAGAGTGTTTTATTGTTAAGTATAATCTTGGTTTTTTCAACCAACCTGTCTATTCAGCAAATAAATCGAAATTCTATTTATCAATATGTATGGTCTTGGCTCATTAGTAACGATTTTTCTTTAGAATTAGGTTATTTGCTAGACCCACTTACTTCTATTATGTCAATATTAATCACTACCGTTGGAATTACAGTTCTTTTTTATAGTGATAATTATATGGCTCATGATCAATCTTATTTGAAATTTTTCACTTATATGAATTTTTTTAGTACTTCAATGTTAGGATTAGTTACTAGTTCAAATTTGATACAAATTTATATTTTTTGGGAATTAGTTGGGATGTCTTCTTATTTCTTAATTGGTTTTTGGTTCACACGACCTCTTGCGGCAAATGCTTGTCAAAAATCTTTTGTAACTAATCGGGTAGGAGATTTTGGTTTATTATTAGGAATTTTAGGGTTTTATTGGATAACGGGTAGTTTCGAATTTGAGGATTTATTTGAAATAGTGAATAACTTGATTTATACTAATGAAGTAAATCCCTTATTTCTTACTTTGTGTGCTGTTCTATTATTTGCCGGTTCCGTTGCTAAATCTGCACAATTTCCCCTTCATGTCTGGTTGCCTGATGCTATGGAGGGACCCACTCCCATTTCGGCTCTTATACACGCTGCCACTATGGTAGCAGCGGGAATTTTTCTTGTAGCTCGACTTCTTCCTCTTTTCATAGTTATACCCCCCATAATGAATTTAATCTCGTTGATAGCAATAATAACAGTCTTATTAGGGGCTACTTTAGCTCTTGCTCAAAAAGACATTAAGAGAGGTTTAGCATATTCCACAATGTCGCAATTGGGTTATATGATGTTAGCTCTTGGTATGGGATCTTGTCGAAATGCTTTATTCCATTTAATAACTCATGCCTATTCCAAAGCATTATTATTTTTAGGATCAGGATCCATTATTCATTCAATGGAAAGGCTTGTTGGCTATTCACCCTCCAAAAGTCAAAATATGGTTCTTATGGGAGGGTTAGGAAAATATATACCGATTACAAAAACGTCTTTTTTTTTAGGTACACTTTCTCTTTCTGGTATTCCACCTTTAGCCTGCTTTTGGTCTAAAGATGAAATTCTTAATGATAGTTGGTTGTATTCAGCTACTTTTGCACTAATAGCTTGGTCCACTGCGGGATTAACCGCATTTTATATGTTTCGGATCTATTTCCTTACTTTTGAGGGACATTTTAATGTTCATTTTCAAAATTATAGTTGTAAACAAAAAATCCCCTTCTATTCAATATCTTTGTGGGGGACGGGAGTTTCAAAAAGAATTAGCCAAAATTCTTGTTTATCAATTAGTCAAAGTTCCTCAAAAAAGACATATCAGGTTGATTCTAATTTT